ATGTGAAATATTATAATAGTGTACTATATGTATTCTGGGGCGAAAAAAATCTTTTAGAGGCTTTCCTGTTTCCGGGGGGTTTTCAGGAGTGATAGCAATCTAAGGGGTTTAGGGGGGTAGGGGGGTTTTACGCGAATAAAAGCCGGGGGTAATCTTAGATAAGTTAGTAGAAGTAATATATACCTTATGCTCGTGATAAAATCCTAATGTGGCTTAGGGGTTTTTATGTCTTTCACCATGGATAAATATATCTACAGCACAAAAATAAGTGTTCCACCTAAAGTCTTATAAATTACATGCACTGTGAGATGCCAGGTGAAAAGGAAACAAAAAAAGAGAACCCCTGACCCTCTGGAGATGGTGCTCGCATGCTGGGTAGTGGGTAATATGTATTTGGTGCCATTAACTTATGTAAGCGTCAATGGAAGTGTGGGGAGTAAATAGTTACATGTTCTTGAAGTAGGAACCAAATGCCAGGAATAGTTCAATGAGTGAAACCCCCACATATTTTTGTCCTTGACCATCATTAAGGCATAGCACGAAGAGTATCACCAGTTGGTGGGTTTGTGTACTGTGCAAAATATCACCAGGCTTAAGTATTTGTGTAATGTGCTGCACAGGGTCTAGTGGTTGGACTTATTATTCCAAGTATCAATAACCGTGTGTTCGTACAGAATTGAAATGTTCGAGTTTATTAATATGTCTCGCTTAATGTACTTTGCTTCTTTATATGTACTACTTGGATGTATCATATTCAGTTTAATGGTGATAATACATAGTATGTTTTCAAAACATGCACAGACTAATTAGCACATATTTTGATGGTGTAATACATATATGTAATACATATATGTAGTTGATGAAAATATTATATATACTTAGCGGGCAGAAAATAGTTTAATGTTAGAATCCTAGCTTTGGGAGTTAGGGGTAGGAGTTAAAGTCTCCTTTTTCTGAGCAGTAGGGGGGATTTTAACCTCCGACGTCCGGTTTACAAGACCGGCGCTCTGACGCTGAGCTACTAGTGCAGGCTCATCCGAGCATTTTGTTTTCAACTCATCCTGCTAAGGGGGTAAAGACTAGGAATAGAAGGAAGTAAAGGACTGAGGCGATTTGACCGATAATGATAAAGGGGTGTTCGACTGGCATCCCTCCAATTCATGTTAGGATCATGACGTCTGCAACGAGGGTTCAGAATAGGAATTGTGTGATTGGGCGGAAAGTTAGACTTCGTTGTTTGGACGTGTGGAGAATTGGGACGACCATAAGGACGAGAATGGAAAATAGTAACGCTAGGACTCCTCCAAGTTTGTTTGGAATTGATCGAAGAATGGCGTAGGCAAAGAGGAAGTATCACTCTGGTTTAATATGGGGCGGGGTGACTAAGGGGTTGGCAGGGGTAAAATTGTCAGGGTCTCCAAGTAGGTTGGGAGAGAATAGGGCTAAAGAGGCTAGCGCGGTGAGGAGTGCTGCAAAGCCCAGGAGGTCTTTGTAAGAGAAGTAAGGGTGGAACGAGATTTTGTCGGCGTCCGAGTTAAGACCTGTGGGATTGTTTGATCCGGTTTCGTGGAGGAAAAGTACGTGAAGAATAAAGACTGCTGCAATGATAAATGGGAGGAGGAAGTGGAATGCGAAGAATCGGGTGAGGGTTGCGTTGTCTACGGAAAAGCCACCCCAGATTCATTGGACGAGGGTGTTTCCTACATAAGGTACGGCAGACAGGAGGTTGGTAATGACCGTCGCACCTCAGAATGACATTTGTCCTCAGGGAAGTACATAACCTACGAAAGCGGTTCCTATAAGTAGAAGAAGAAGTACTACTCCGGTATTTCAAGTCTCTTTGTAGAGGTATGAACCGTAGTACAAACCACGGCCAATGTGGAGATAAATGCAGATAAAGAAGAAGGATGCTCCATTGGCATGTATGTTGCGGATGAGTCAGCCGTAGTTTACGTCCCGGCAGATATGTGCTACGGATGTGAATGCGGTTGCAATGTCAGAGGTGTAATGCATAGCCAGGAAAAGGCCTGTTAAGATTTGGGTGGCTAGGCAGAGTGCAAGAAGGGAACCAAAGTTTCATCATGCTGAAATATTAGAGGGAGCGGGCAGGTCAATTAATGAATCGTTAACGATTTTTAGGAGGGGGTGGGTTTTACGGAGATTGGCCATTAGGGTTCTTGTAGTTGAATAACAACGGTGGTTTTTCAAGCCATTAGTCCTGGTTAAAGTCCTGGCAGGAATTATGACTTTTATTATATATTTATTTTTATTCTGTTTTGTTTTTGGACTGATTGCGGTTGCTTCGAACCCTTCACCCTATTTTGCTGCACTTGGGTTGGTAGTTGTGGCTGGAATGGGGTGTGGTGTTTTGGTAGGGCATGGGGGTCCTTTTTTGTCTCTTGTATTATTTTTAATTTATTTGGGGGGAATGTTGGTGGTGTTTGCGTATTCGGCGGCTTTGGCCGCTGAACCGTACCCAGAAACTTGGGGGAGTCGGCCAGTCACAATGTACATGGTTGCATATGTGTTAGCTGTGGTTGTGGTTTCTGGGTTGTTTTGAGGGGGGTGGTATGAGTCTTCTTGGGGGTCAGCGGATGAGTTGGGGGAGTTTTCTGTATTTCGGGGGGATATGGCGGGGGTTGCACTGATATACTCTTTAGGTGGATGGATGTTGATTATTAGTGCTTGAGTTCTTTTACTCACTTTATTTGTTGTATTAGAGTTAACTCGAGGGTTAAGTCGTGGGGCTTTGCGGGCTGTTTAGGGTAAAATGAGGAGGAGCATAAGCACCAAGGTAAGGAAGAAGATGGAAAGGTAGGTTTTAACTATGCCCTGTTGGATGTTGCTTGCTGTGGAAACAAGGGGAAGGTTGAAGGAGGTAATAGCCTTAGGGCCTGTTTTTTCTAGTCATGTTTGGTCTACTAATTGGCTGGCAATCAGTTGGCCCAGCACTAGATTTAATTTAGGGGTGAAGCGATGAATAATCGCTGGGAAGAAGCCTAGCATGTTAGAGAAGTGGTGAGCTGGAAGGGTTGGTGTGGGTGAGAATTGTTTGCTTGTGAGGGAGGCCAGTTCAAGGGCAATTAGTACTCCAAGGATTGTGACTGCTAGAGCGGCTAGTTTTAGGATAGGAGGCATGGTTATAACTGGGGTTTTTAGAGGGAGGATGTTGGATGTGATCAGGAGACCGGCGATGATGCTTCCTCAAGCTAGTCGTTTAATGGGGTTAATCACTGCGGGGTTGTTTTCATTGATAGGGGAAAGTGCGTTAAACCGGGGATGGCCCATAACCACAAAGAAGACAATTCGCATGCTATAAATGGCAGTGAAAGAGGTTGCTAGAAGAGTTAGGATCAGGGCTCAGGCGTTTAGGTGGGAGGTGTTTAATGCTTCGATGATGGCATCTTTTGAAAAGAAGCCTGCAAGGAAGGGGGTGCCAGTGAGGGCGAGGCTGCCAATGGTTAGGCAAGAGGAAGTGAAGGGGGTGAGATGGTGCATTCCTCCTATTTTGCGGATGTCTTGTTCGTCATTAAGGCTGTGAATGATAGACCCTGAGCAAAGGAAGAGTATTGCTTTGAAAAATGCGTGTGTACAGATATGGAGGAAAGCAAGTTGCGGTTGGTTAAGGCCAATGGTGACTATTATTAACCCAAGCTGACTTGATGTTGAGAAGGCAACGATTTTTTTGATATCATTTTGGGTGAGGGCGCAGGTGGCTGTAAAGAAGGTTGTGAGGGCGCCTAAGCAGAGGCAGGTGGTTAGGGCAGTTTGGTTGTTTTCTATAAGGGGGCTCATTCGGACAAGAAGGAAGATCCCTGCAACTACCATTGTGCTGGAATGTAGTAGGGCAGAGACCGGCGTAGGGCCTTCCATTGCGGAAGGTAGTCATGGGTGAAGTCCGAATTGTGCTGATTTCCCGGTTGCAGCAACAATTAGCCCTAGAAGGGGGTAGGTGAGGTCAAAGTCTTTAGCTGCGGCGAATATTTGTTGTATTTCCCATGAATTAAAGTTTGTAGCCATTCATGCTATTGCGAAAATTAGGCCAATATCTCCAACTCGGTTATAAAGCACTGCTTGTAGAGCTGCAGTGTTGGCGTCTGCTCGGCCGTACCATCAGCCGATCAGAAGAAAGGATATGATTCCAACACCTTCTCATCCGATAAAAATCTGGAATATATTATTTGCGGTAACTAAAACGATCATAGCGATGAGGAAGATTAGAAGGTATTTAAAGAACCGATTTATATAGGGGTCTGAGTGTATATATCATGATGCGAATTCTAGAATGGATCAGGTTACGTAAAGGGCGATGGGGGTGAAGATAATTGAGTAATGGTCAAATTTCAGGCTAATGTTAATGTCAAAAGTGAGGGTGTTTATTCAGTTTCAGTTTGTGATAATTGTTTCTAATCCTTGGTTAAGGTAAATAAACAGCGGAAGGAGGCTAACAAAGAAGGCAAGTTTTACCGCGGTTTTTACTTGTGTTAGTGCTCATTTCGGGTCTTGTGGGTGAGGGTTTAGTGTAGTTAGCACTGGATAGGCTAGGAGTGTAAAAATAATGATAAGGCTGGATGTTATTATAAGCGAGGTGGGGTGCATAGCTGCTACTTGGATTTGCACCAAGAGTCTTTGGTTCCTAAGACCAACGGATTAGCTGTTATCCTTTAGGAGCGGCTCGAGTGAGCCTTGGAGTTCAACTAAGGTGACGAAGATTAGCAGTCTTCGTTGCTGGCGAGCCTCTCTCGGTGAATGAGAGGGGTTTAACCTCCAGTTTCTAGAATCACAATCTAGCGTTTTGTGTTTAAACTACATTCACAGGCAGTCCATCCTCAGATGAGCTCTGGCTTAAGGATAAGGAGTATTAAAGGAAGGATGTGGAGGAGAATGAGTAAGTGTTCTCGAGAGTGGGATGGTTCGAGGGCAATAATGTGTCCTGGAAGGGGGCCTCGTTGGGTTATTAAGAATATGTAGAGGGAGTAGCCGGCAGTAATGAGTGTGCCTGCCCCCGTTAAAGCTAGGGTTCACCAAGATCAGTTGAAAAGAGATGTAATGATTATTAACTCTCCCATGAGGTTTGGGAGCGGGGGAAGGGCGAGGTTGGCCAGGCTTGCAATGAATCATCAGGTTGCTATTAGTGGAAGGACTATTTGTAGGCCGCGAGCAAGGACTATTGTTCGGCTGTGCGTTCGTTCATAGTTAGTGTTTGCTAAACAGAAAAGGGCGGAGGATGTGAGGCCGTGGGCGATTATTAAGATGAGAGCTCCAGTAAAGCCTCAGGGTGTTTGGATAAGGATACCTCCTGCCACCAGGCCCATGTGGCTTACCGATGAGTAAGCGATGAGTGATTTTAGGTCTGTTTGGCGTAAACAAATGGACCCTGTTATAATAACTCCCCAGAGGGCAAAAATAATGAATGGGTAGCTGAGTTCCTTGGTTAGGGGCTCTAGCATAATCATTATTCGTATTATGCCATAGCCCCCAAGTTTTAGAAGTACGGCTGCAAGGACTATTGAGCCTGCGATTGGCGCTTCGACGTGGGCTTTTGGGAGTCAAAGATGTACGCCATATAGGGGTATTTTTACTAAGAAGGCTAAAAGGCAGCCGGCTCATCAGAGTTTATCTGCGTAAGTAGAGAGGGGAATAGGGTTTGAGTATTGAAGGGTGAGTAGTGAGAGTGAGCCTGTATTATTCTGTAGAAGAAGTAGTGCGACAAGGAGGGGGAGGGAACCTGCCAGGGTGTAAAAGAGGAAGTAGGTTCCCGCGTTGAGGCGCTCGGTTTGGTTTCCTCATCGTGTAATGATGATTAGGGTGGGGATGAGGGTTGCCTCAAACATAACATAGAACATAATAACTTCTGTTGCTCCGAAAGCCAAGATTAGGAAGAATTGGAGGGAGGTCAGAAGTGTGATATACATCCGTTGGCGGTTAATTGGCTCTGAAGATGTGTGGTTTTGGCTTGCAAGAATTATAAGTGGAAGGAGCCAGCAGGTAAGAACTAATAGTGGTGTAGATAAAGCATCTGTTGCCATGTAGCTATTTAGGCAAGATCAGCCTGTTTCGGAGAGGTTTTTTAGTCAGGCAAGGCTGGCCAAGGCAATGATGAAGCTATGGGCCAAGGTAGTTGGTCACAGTCATTTGGCGGGTGTTAATCAGGTTGTTGGGACTAATATGAGGGTTGGGATTAAGATTTTTAGCATTGTAGGAGATTAAGGCTTTGTAGGCGGTCTGTCCCATGTGTACGGGCGGTGGCAACTAAGAGGGCAAGTCCTGCGCTTGCTTCGCAAGCTGAGAAAGCCAGTAGGAGTATTGGGGATGCTGAAAAGTTAGTGGAGTCTAGTTGGAGGGCTCAGAGGGAGAGGGCAACGAAGAGTGAGAGTATTATTCCTTCTAGGCAGAGTAGGGCGGAGAGGAGGTGATAGCGGTGGAATGCTAAGCCTGCTAGTCCTAGTATAAATGTTGAAGAGAAGGCGAAGTGAACAGGGGTCATACAGGTAATTATGGACTTTAACCATAAGCTTTTGAGCCGAAATCAAATATTTTAATTAAACTAATAACCTATTCGGCTCATTCTAGGCCTCCTTGGATTCACTCATAAATTAACCCTAAGGTAAGAAGAGCTAGAACTAGGGAGGCTCAAAGGAAAGTTAGGACCGGCGTGTCTAATTGGTCTCCTCAGGGGAGGGGGAGTAGAAGGGCAATCTCTAGGTCGAATAGAAGGAAGAGGATGGCAACCAGAAAAAATCGGAGGGAGAAAGGCAGGCGGGCTGACCCTAGGGGGTCAAATCCGCACTCATAGGGTGAGAGCTTTTCGTGGTCAGGGTTCATCTGAGGGAGCCAGAAAGAGACAATGGCCAAGATGACTGATAGAAGGGTTGCGATTGCAATAACGGTGGTAATTAAATTCATTATCTTTCCTTGGACTTTAACCAAGACCGGGTGATTGGAAGTCACTTATACTGCTTAATACTAGAAAGATTATGAGCCTCATCAGTAGATTGATACGTAGAGGAAGAGTCAGACAACGTCTACAAAATGTCAGTATCAGGCGGCTGCTTCAAATCCAAAGTGATGGTCGGATGTAAAGTGGTGGCGAAGTTGGCGCATAAAGCAAACAGCTAGGAAGGTGGAGCCAATAATAACGTGGAGGCCGTGGAAGCCGGTTGCGACAAAGAAGGTAGAGCCATATACTCCATCTGCGATAGTAAAGGGAGCTTCGTAATATTCCATGGCTTGAAGGCAGGTAAAGTAGCCCCCTAGAAGGATGGTTAGGGCCAGGGATTGAATTGCTTGTTTCCGCTTTCCTTCCATAATGCTGTGGTGGGCTCATGTTACTGTCACACCGGAAGCAAGGAGGACCGCTGTGTTTAGAAGAGGGACTTCGAATGGATCAAGGGCGGTGATTCCCGTTGGTGGTCAGCACCCGCCTAGTTCAGGGGTGGGCGCTAGGCTTGAGTGGTAGAAAGCTCAGAAAAATCCTAGGAAGAAGAGAACTTCTGAAGTAATAAATAAAATTATTCCATATCGAAGACCTTTTTGTACAGGAGGGGTGTGGTGACCTTGGAACGTGCCTTCTCGTACTACATCTCGTCATCATTGGGCCGTTGTAAGGGTTACGAGAATAAGTCCTAGTGTTATCAATAAGGAGGAGTGGAAGTGGAATCAGATTGCTAGTCCTGAGGTTATTAATAGGGCACCTACGGCGCCCGTTAGGGGTCATGGGCTGGGGTCGACTATATGATAGGGGTGTGCTTGATGGGCCATTAGACGTTTTCTTGTAGGTACAAGCTTAGTAGTAGAACAAATACGTAAGCTTGGATTATTGCTACTGCTACTTCTAGCAGTGTGAGTAGGAATAAGAGGATGGTTGTCAGAATTGCTACTGTAGGTATTAAGGGGAGAAGAACAAATGCGGCTGTGGCGATAAGTTGAATAAGTAGATGTCCGGCTGTAAGATTGGCTGTGAGTCGAACACCTAGGGCTAAAGGGCGAATGAATAGGCTGATTGTTTCGATGATAATAAGGACAGGAATTAGAAGGGTTGGGGTTCCTTCGGGGAGGAGATGGCCAAGGGCATGAGTGGGCTGGTTTCGTATTCCAATAATTACTGTGGCGAGTCAAAGAGGAACCGCCAGACCCATGTTAAGAGAAAGCTGTGTAGTGGGTGTAAAGGTGTAGGGGAGAAGTCCTAACATGTTAAGGGTAATTAAAAAGATTATTAAGGAGGTGAGAATGGTTGCTCATTTATGTCCCCCTGGGTTCAAGGGAAGGAGCAGTTGTTGCGTAAAACGGTTAATAAACCATCCTTGAAGGGTGAGTAGTCGGTTATTTAATCACCGTGTGGAGGGGGTTGGATAGAGGATTCAGGGTAGTGTTAGAGCAAGGGCTATTAATGGGATACCTAGGTAGACTGGGCTTATAAATTGGTCGAAGAAACTTATTGCCAAGGTCAAGATCAGGCTTCTGTTTTAGGTTTTTCTGTGCTTTGAGGGGTTGGTTCGTTTGGGTACGTATGGGATATGACTTTAGAGGGAAGTACTGTGAGGAAAATCAGTCAGGAGAAGGTTAGGATGGCGAATCAAGGCGCTGGGTTAAGTTGGGGCATGTCGCTGAGGGTGGTTGGTAGTCACCAATCTTTAGCTTAAAAGGCTAACGCTTTATACCGATTTAGCTTCTTAGCGAGGCGTCTTCAATTATTGATGATGTTCAGTTTTCAAAGTGTTCTAGAGGAACGGCTTCTACTACAATAGGCATGAAGCTATGGTTTGCTCCGCAAATTTCAGAGCACTGACCATAGTAAACTCCGGGACGGTTGACGATAAAGGTGGCTTGGTTTAGTCGTCCGGGGACCGCGTCGACTTTTACTCCAAGGGCGGGGACAGCTCATGAGTGAAGTACATCTTCGGCGGAGATTAGGACTCGAACGGGGGAGTTTATTGGAATTACCATTCGGTGGTCTGCTTCTAAAAGACGGAACTGTCCTGGGGTTAAATCTTGTGTGGGGATTATGTAAGAGTCGAACCCAAGGTCTTGGTAGTCTGTGTACTCATAACTTCAATACCATTGGTGGCCCATGGCTTTAATTGTAAGATGGGGGTCGTTGATCTCATCTATAAGATAAAGAATTCGTAGGGATGGGAGTGCAATTAGGATTAAAATTACGGCTGGGAGAACGGTTCAAATAATTTCAATCTCTTGGGAGTCTAGAATTAGTTTGTCTGTAAACTTAGCAGTTACCATGGCTACAATAATGTAAAGTACTAGCGTGCTGATTAGGAAAACGATTATTAAAGCGTGGTCGTGGAAGTGTAAAAGTTCTTCTATAAGGGGTGAAGCTGCGTCTTGAAATCCAAGTTGGGAGGGATGTGCCATTAAATCCAAGACACGCGGGGGTTTAACCCGCAATTTTGCCTTGACAAGGCAATGTAATGGCATTTTACTAGTGTCTTATGAAGAAAGTGACAGAGCGGTTATGTGGTTGGCTTGAAACCAATTTATGGGGGTTCAACTCCTCCCTTTCTCGTTAGTTTGAGCGAATTTGGACGAAAGCTGGCTCTTCGAATGTGTGGTAAGGTGGTGGGCAGCCGTGAAGTCATTCTACGTTAGTTGCTGTAAGTTCTACTGAGAGGACTTCACGTTTTGCAGCGAATGCTTCTCAGATAATAAAGAGGAACATAATAACAGCAACGAGGGATACTAAAGACCCAAGTGAGGAGATTGTATTTCATAGAGTATAGGCGTCGGGATAGTCTGAGTATCGTCGAGGCATTCCAGCAAGCCCTAGGAAGTGCTGTGGGAAGAAGGTTAAGTTTACTCCAATAAACATTACACCGAAGTGTACTTTTGTTCATGAGTCATGCAGTGTGTAGCCTGTAAATAGGGGGAATCAGTGTACGAAGCCAGCAACAATTGCGAATACAGCTCCCATTGAGAGGACATAGTGGAAGTGGGCAACTACGTAGTATGTATCGTGAAGGACGATGTCTAGAGAGGAGTTTGCTAGAACGATCCCTGTTAAACCTCCTACCGTAAACAGGAAGATAAACCCAAGAGCTCATAACATTGGTGTTTCTCATTTAATGCTTCCTCCGTGAAGGGTCGCCAGTCAGCTAAAGACTTTTACACCAGTTGGGATGGCAATAATCATAGTAGCGGATGTGAAGTATGCACGTGTGTCTACATCCATCCCTACAGTGAACATGTGGTGGGCTCAGACAATAAAGCCTAAAAGGCCGATAGCCATCATAGCTCAAACCATTCCTATATACCCGAAGGGTTCTTTTTTACCAGAGTAGTAGGCAACAATGTGGGAGATTATTCCAAAGCCTGGAAGAATAAGAATATATACTTCTGGGTGGCCGAAGAATCAGAATAAGTGTTGATAAAGAATGGGATCCCCACCTCCTGCTGGGTCGAAGAAGGCAGTATTTAGGTTCCGATCTGTGAGAAGCATTGTAATTCCAGCAGCTAATACTGGAAGAGAGAGAAGGAGAAGGACAGCTGTAATTAGTACGGCTCAGACAAATAGTGGGATTTGGTATATTGAAACTGCAGGCGGTTTCATGTTGATAATAGTGGTAATGAAGTTAATAGCCCCTAGAATTGATGAAACCCCTGCTAGGTGAAGGGAAAAGATGGTTAAGTCTACTGATGCTCCCGCGTGGGCAAGATTACCAGCTAGTGGGGGATAAACAGTTCAGCCAGTCCCAGCTCCGGCTTCTACCCCTGAGGAAGCTAGGAGTAGGAGGAAAGAGGGAGGGAGAAGTCAGAAGCTCATATTATTTATTCGGGGGAATGCTATATCGGGGGCACCAATCATTAGGGGAATGAGTCAGTTTCCAAAGCCTCCGATCATGATTGGCATTACTATAAAGAAAATCATTACAAACGCATGGGCCGTAACAATTACATTGTAAATTTGGTCGTCTCCTAGAAGGGCGCCAGGTTGGCTTAGTTCTGCTCGGATGAGTAGGCTTAAAGCTGTTCCCACTATTCCGGCTCAGGCACCAAATACTAGATAAAGGGTGCCGATGTCTTTGTGATTGGTCGAGAAAAATCAGCGCGTGATTGCCACAGGTAGGATGGCTGAGTTTTAAGCGGTGGATTGTAGCCCCATAGACAGAGGTTCGAATCCTCTTCTTACCAAGCTCTGAGGTGTTTTAACATATAAGATTGCAAATCTTAAGACGCAGGCTAATTACCTGCCGGGGCTTTCCCCCGCCTATTATGCTTAGGCTAGGCGGGGGAAAGTAGATAGATGCTCGCTGGTTTGAGCGCTTAGCTGTTAACTAAGATTTTGCAGGATCGAGGCCTGCCTGTCTAGATAAGGCTTTAGCTTAATTAAAGTGTCTGTTTTGCATGCAGTTGATGTGGGTTAGTGTCCCGCAAGTCTTATCAGGGACTGGGAGATTTTCACTCCCGCTTAGGGCTTTGAAGGCTCTTGGTCTGGGTGCTATCCTAAGTCCCTACAGGGTAAGAAGGGCAGTGATGGCTGGGGTAAGGGGGAGGAGGAGGATTGTGGCGGAGGTTGTGACGGCTAGTGGAAAATTCAGTTGGGGGGTATGGAAACGCCAGGGTGCGGTACCTGTCAGGTTGTTAGGGAATATTGTTAGGGTTATTGCGTAAGAAAGGCGGAGGTAAAAGTATAGGCTCAGTAGGGCCGTCAGTGCAGCTACTGTTGCTAGAAGAGGGAGGTCTTGCTTTGTAAGTTCTTGGAGAATTAATCACTTTGGTATGAAACCAGTTAGTGGTGGGAGGCCCCCTAGTGAGAGGAGAATGAGGGGGGTGAGGGAGGTGATAATTGGTGTTTTGGTCCAGGAAATTGCCCAGGAGTTAACGTTCGTTGCTTTGTTAATTTTAAATACGAGGAACGTTGAGAAGGTTATGACAAAGTAAGTTAAAAGGGTTAGTAAGGTTAGAGATGGGGAGAATTGGATAATGAGAGTTATTCAACCCAGGTGGGCGATTGAAGAATACGCTAGGATTTTGCGTAGTTGCGTTTGGTTCAGCCCACCTCAGCCCCCGATTAGGGTTGAGGAAACACCTAGGAGGATTAGGAGGGTGGGGTTATTTGGTTGAAGTTGAAGGAATAGGGCGAATGGGGCAAGTTTTTGTCATGTGGACAGGATGAGGCCCGTAGTTAGGTCTAAACCTTGAAGCACTTCGGGGAGTCACGAGTGTATTGGGGCTAGTCCGATTTTTAAGGCCAGGGCTAGTGTAATTATTGTGGTTGGGATTGGGTGGGTTATTTGTTGAATGTCCCATTGGCCGGTTAGTCAAGCATTGGTCGTGCTTGCAAACAGGAGTATGGCGGCAGCGGTGGCTTGCGTAAGGAAGTACTTTGTAGTTGCTTCAACTGCTCGGGGGTGGTGGTGTTGGGCTATTAGGGGGATGATGGCTAGGGTGTTGATTTCTAGGCCCATTCAGGCAAGCAGTCAGTGTGAGCTTGCGAATGTAATTGTTGTTCCTAGGCCTAAACCAAACAATAGGATGGCTAAAATGTAAGGGTTCATTAGTAGGGGCAGGATTTTAACCTGCATGTTTGGGGTATGGGCCCAAGAGCTTGAAATTAGCTGACCCTACTAGGAAGTGGTGTAGTGGAAGCACTAAGAGTTTTGATCTCTTCAGGTAGGGTTCAAATCCCTTCTTTCTAAAAGGAGTTGGGGGGACTTTAACCCCCATGGTTCACTCTATCAAAGTGGCCCTTTACTTCAGGCACAGCTCCTTTAGGGTTAAAGCTGAGGCGGTAGGCCTGCAAATGCGATGGGTAGTGCCAGGTGTCAGATGACGAGGGCTAGGGTGAGGGGGAGAAAGTTTTTTCAAATAAGGTGCATTAGTTGATCGTATCGGAATCGGGGGTAGGACGCTCGAACTCAGAGGAAGACAATAGATAGAAGGGCTGCTTTGGTCATAAGGTTCACGGCGGTAAGCTCTGGGAGTGTTGGGATATGTGAGGCCCCTAAGAATAAGGTTGCGGAGAGTGTGTTTATTAGGAGAATGTTGGCATATTCGGCTAGGAAAAATAGGGCGAATGGACCTCCTGCGTATTCTACATTAAAGCCGGAGACCAGTTCGGACTCTCCTTCAGTCAAATCAAAGGGGGCCCGATTAGTTTCTGCTAGCGTAGAAATATATCACATGGCGGCTAATGGTCATGCGGGCAAGACAAGTCAAATGCTTTCTTGTGCAGTGTTGAAGGTCTGGAGGGTGAAACCGCCTGTGAAGATAATGATGTTAAGAAGAATTAGTCCTAGGCTGACTTCATATGAAATGGTTTGGGCTACGGCCCGGAGGGCCCCCACTAGGGCGTACTTTGAGTTTGATGCTCAGCCTGAGCCTAAAATTGAATATACAGCAAGGCTTGAGAGTGCTAGAATAAAGAGGATGCCTAGGTTTAGGTCCGCCACGGGGTATGGGAGGGGTATTGGGGCTCAAAGGGTTAGGGCCAGGGTTAGTGCTAGTATGGGGGCTAAGAGGAAGAGAACCGGGGAGGAGGTGGACGGACGTACTGGTTCTTTGATAAATAATTTTACTCCGTCAGCGATAGGTTGTAGAAGTCCGTATGGTCCTACTACATTGGGGCCTTTTCGTAGTTGTATATAGCCTAGAACTTTTCGTTCAATTAAGGTGAGGAAGGCGACGGCTAGAAGGACAGGAACGATGAAGGCTAGGGGGTTAAGCAGGTGGGTAATTAGTGCTGTAATCATAGTTAGGGAGAGGACTTGAACCTCTGTTTAAAGGGCTTAGGCCTTTTGCAATGTACCGGGCTCTGCCACTCTAACATGCCATTCTCTTAGGCATAGGGGCGTACCCTTTTGCCTAGTTTAGATGATTTCATTAGGTAAGGGTGAGGCGTGTCTTAAATATAGGCCTCATTTATCCAGTCCTTTCGTACTAGAAAAGATTAACTTCATAGATAGAAACTGACCTGGATTACTCCGGTCTGAACTCAGATCACGTAGGACTTTAATCGTTGAACAAACGAACCCTTAATAGCGGCTGCACCATTAGGATGTCCTGATCCAACATCGAGGTCGTAAACCCCCTTGTCGATATGGGCTCTAAAAGGGGATTGCGCTGTTATCCCTAGGGTAACTTGGTCCGTTGATCGGCAGAAGCCGGATCATAAGAGGTCAGAGGTTCTGTTAGTTAGAGATGTGGCTCTTGCTTGTGGGAGTGTGGGAAAAGAGTATTGGGTTTGTTCTCCCAGTCCACATGGGGGTTTTGTGCTTCCCCATGGTCGCCCCAACCGAAGACATTAGGACAGGGAGTCATTAAGTTTGGGCCCTTGTCAGGGGGTGTTTAACATGATCTGTCTTGGTGTCTAAAGCTCCATAGGGTCTTCTCGTCTTATGTGTTTATCCCCGCTTCTGCACGGGGAGATCAATTTCATTGACTGGAAAGAGGAGACAGTTAAGCCCTCGTTATGCCATTCATACAGGTCTCCATTTAAAAGACAAGTGATTACGCTACCTTCGCACGGTCAAAATACCGCGGCCGTTAAACATATAGTCACCGGGCAGGCGGGACCTCTTATTCTTTGGTTTTGCAAGAGGCGATGTTTTAGATCAGACAGGCGAGGCTTAAAAAATGTTTGCCGAGTTCCTTCTCTTTCTTTTAGTCTTTCCCGGTAAGCACACCAGTGTGGGGTTAACGGTGTAGTTTAGGACGATTTTCTAGTTTTGTGTTTGTACGTTTGTCCAATGCCCTCTTTGTTTGGGGCCGTTATTGTTCGGTGGGGGGTCCGTTCCGATGTACACATGTGCTGGGAGAGAGGGGGTAGCTCTCTTATTACTCATTTTAGCAGGGTCGCCCCCATGGGTGCATGGGGAGGCTCGGTAGTATTAGGGGATTAAGATTGGGGTATCAGAATATGGGGAGTGACGGAGGTATGTTTGAGCTTTAACGCTTTCTGTTAGGATGGCTGCTTTTAGGCCCACCGAAACATATTTCCTTAAAAATTATGATCTTTATCCTCCTAAAAAAGTTGTGTCTTTGTTCAAAGGGGCTGTACCCCCTTTGACTAACTCTCATGGTTTCTTTTAATCATTGGGTGATTAGTATTCTATGAAGGGAGAAGCCATGAGGCTGAACTTTTATCCAATTCCCGGGCAACCAGCTATAACTGAGTTCGATAGGTCTGTCACCCCTACTCGAAGCTCTTCCCACTCTTTTGCCACAGAGACGGGTTTGCCCTATAAATAGGCTGTCTTGGAGTAGCTCACACAGTTTCGGGGTTTCAAACTAAAGCTCTCTTTGCTTGAGAATGCTGGCTAAATCATGATGCAAAAGGTACGAGGTGTAATCTCTGCTTTTTATGGCTTTACTGGTCTATTTCATCTCTCTTTCAGCTTTCCCTTGCGGTACTTTTTCTATTGCGCCCTTTGTGATCCTTTTCTGTCTCCCATACTAAGGGGGAAAAATGTTTTGTTTGGTTAGGCTTGAGTGTTTTTGGGTTTATTTATGTTTGTTTGTTGAGTTTAGTTGGTGGGGCTAGCTAATAGGCGTCAGGGCGATTCGATTTGCACGAATGACTTCTCGGTGTAAGGGAGATGCTTTTCTGTCTTAGCTACGCTCTGGTTTGACCAAGCGCACCTTCCGGTACGCTTACCATGTTACGACTTTCCTCTCCTTCGCGATTGTTAGGGTTTAAAGAAAAATTCAGGACCAGCTGCTTGGGGAGGGTGACGGGCGGTGTGTGCGCGCTTAAGAGCCGGCTTCAGCGGAACACTCTGCTTTCTGCTTACTGCTAAATCCTCCTTCAGCTGCATGTTTCAATGCAACATTCGTGTTCGCTGTTGGCAGCGAATGTAGCCCATTTCTTCCCCTCCCATTCACTACACCTCGACCTGACGTACTGGGCTGTGCCGATTGTGCTTACTATTAGTCCTTCACAGGGTAAGCTGGCGACGGTGGTATATAGGCGGAAAAAGCTAGGGGGGGTGAGGTTAAACGGGGATTATCGGTTCTAGAACAGGCTCCTCTAGGTGGATGTTAAGCACCGCCAAGTCCTTTGGGTTTTAAACTAATGTTCGTAATTCCCAGGCGGATGTTTGATGTAGTAAACGATCAATGTTTAGGGCTAAGCATAGTGGGGTATCTAATCCCAGTTTGTTTCTTAGCTTTCGTGGGTTCAGGTGGGGTAAAGCCACTTTCGTAGTTGGGGTTCATTCCCTCGGAAGCGTATAACAGCTAGGAGGAAGTTCCGCTTTAGTTGTGAGTTTTCCTTAACCACGCTTTACGCCGTTGTCTGTCAACTTGAGCCTCTCGTATAACCGCGGTGGCTGGCACGAGTTTTACCGGCTCTCTTAGCTTTAACTAAGTCAAGTTTTCACTTATGGCTTAATATTTATCACTGCTGGATTCCCTTGGGGGTGTGGCCAAGCAAGGTGTCGTGGGCTACATGTATTGTGTGCCTGATACCAGCTCCTTGTACCCGAGAAGGGTACTAAGGGCATCCTCACAGGGGGGCGGATACTTGCATGTGTAAATCTAGCTAAAGCTGACAGTAAAGTCAGGACCAAACCTTTGTGCTTGCGGGGCTTTCTAGGGCCCATCTTAACATCTTCAGTGTTACGCTTTAATTGAGCTACGCTGGC